GCTAGCGTGGTTTATTTAAAACGTAACACTGAAAATGTTGAAATGAGCTCTAGAAAGCTCCGCAAGCACAAAGGCTTGGTCCTGACTTTATTATCAGCTTTAGCCAAACTTACACATGCAAGTATCCGCCCCCCTGTGAGAATGCCCTCAGTTCCCTGCCCGGGAACAAGGAGCCGGTATCAGGCACAATTTTAGCCCATGACACCTTGTTTAGCCACACCCCCAAGGGAACTCAGCAGTGATAGATTTTAAGCCATAAGTGAAAGCTTGACTTAGTAAAAGCTAAGAGGGCCGGTAAAACTCGTGCCAGCCACCGCGGTTATACGAGAGGCCCAAGTTGATTATCTGCGGCGTAAAGAGTGGTTAAGGTAAGTAGGTACTAAAGCCGAATGTTTTAAAAGCTGTTATACGCATCCAAAAACAAGAAGTCCAGACACGAAAGTTGCTTTAACAAGCCCTGAACCCACGAAAGCTAGGGAACAAACTGGGATTAGAGACCCCACTATGCCTAGCCGTAAACATTGATAGATTAATACACCCCCTATCCGCCCGGGAACTACGAGCACCAGCTTAAAACCCAAAGGACTTGGCGGTGCTTTAGATCCTACTAGAGGAGCCTGTTCTAGAACCGATAACCCCCGTTCAACCTCACCTTTCCTTGTTTTTCCCGCCTATATACCGCCGTCGTCAGCCCACCCTATGAAGGACTAAAAGTAGGCTAAATTGGCACAGCCCAGAACGTCAGGCCGAGGTGTAGCGTATGGAAGGGGAAGAAATGGGCTACATTCCCTATGTTAGGGCACACGAATGGTGTGCTGAAACGCACATCTTGAAGGAGGATTTAGCAGTAAGCAGGAAGTAGAGCGTCCTGCTGAAATTGGCTCTGAAGCGCGCACATACCGCCCGTCACTCTCCCCAAAAAATATCCCCTAATTATTTAAAACCTTAGACCAATAAAGGGGAGGCAAGTCGTAACATGGTAAGTGTACCGGAAGGTGCACTTGGATTAATAACCAAGGTATAGCTAAGTTAGAAAAGCCTCTCACTTACACCGAGAAGTCCTCCGTGCAAATCGGATTGCCCTGACGCCGAACAGCTAGCCCACCTGAACAACTTCAACACACCAATATTAATACCCCTAAATATACAACCTTGTACAAAACAAATCATTTTACCCCCTAAGTATGGGAGACAGAAAAGGGGATTTAGGCGCAATAGAAACAGTACCGCAAGGGAACGCTGAAAGAGAAATGAAATAACCCAGTAAAGCACTATAAAGCAGAGCTTTACCCTCGTACCTTTTGCATCATGATTTAGCCAGTGATCTTCAAGCAAAAAGATTTTTAGTTTGTTAACCCGAAACTAAGGGAGCTACTCCAAGACAGCCTAATAATAGGGCACACCCGTCTCTGTTGCAAAAGAGTGGGGCGAGCTTTGAGTAGAGGTGACAAACCTACCGAACTTAGTTATAGCTGGTTGCCCAAGAAATGAATAGAAGTTCAGCCTCCCGGATTCTCCCTTCACCTCAGTGTACACAAGCCCCTGATATATTAAGAAACCGTGAGAGTTATTCAAAGGGGGTACAGCCCCTTTGAAACAAGACACAACTTTCCCAGGTGGGTAAAGATCACAATAACACAAGGTAAGCAACTCTCGTGGGCCCGAAAGCAGCCACCCCCTGAAGAAAGCGTCTAAGCTCGGAACAATCTTACCCCTCCCCCAATCCTGATCATTTAATCTTATCCCCCTAAACTTATTGAGCCATCCCATGCACCCATGGGAGTGACCATGCTAATATGAGTAATAAGAAAGCCCAGGCTTTCTCCCCGCACGCATGTAAATCGGAATGGACCCCCCACCGAGTATTAACGGCCCCAAACAAAGAGGGCAGTGGGGAGAAAACTAAACAACAAGAAAAACCCCCAACAAACAACCGTTACCCCAACACAGGTGTGCCCCCAGGGAAAAACTAAAAGGGTGAGAAGGAACTCGGCAAACACATAAAGCCTCGCCTGTTTACCAAAAACATCGCCTCTTGCAAATAATGAATAAGAGGTCCCGCCTGCCCTGTGACTATAAGTTTAACGGCCGCGGTATTTTGACCGCGCGAAGGTAGCGCAATCACTTGTCTCTTAAATGGAGACCTGTATGAATGGCACAACGAGGGCTTAGCTGTCTCCTCCCCTAAGTTAATGAAATTGATCTCCCCGTGCAGAAGCGGGGATAAACACATAAGACGAGAAGACCCTATGAAGCTTTAGACGTAAGGTAGCCCAAAATACAATAACCCCCTAATAAGGGGCTAAACCAAAAGGCCCCCTACCCCGATGTCTTTGGTTGGGGCGACCGCGGGGAAAGAAAAAACCCCCACGTGGAACGGGAGTACAACTCCTTAAACTAAGAGCCCCTGCTCTAAGAAACAAAATTTTTGATCTACAGATCCGGCAGTGCCGATCAACGGACCGAGTTACTCTAGGGATAACAGCGCAATCCCCTTTTAGAGACCTTATCAACAAGGGGGTTTACGACCTCGATGTTGGATCAGGACATCCTATTGGTGCAGCAGCTATTAAGGGTTCGTTTGTCCAACGATTAAAGTCCTACGTGATCTGAGTTCAGACCGGAGCAATCCAGGTCAGTTTCTATCTATGACATATCCTTTTCTAGTACGAAAGGACCGAAAAGAAGGGGTCACTATATTTTATACACCCCCCCTCTACCTAATGAAGACAACTAAAATAGACAAGGAGGTATGCTTTCCCTGCCAGAGAAAATGGCATGTTGGGGTGGCAGAGACCGGCAAATGCAAAAGACCTAAGCCCTTTCCACAGAGGTTCAAGTCCTCTCCTTAACTATGCTATCAACGCTTATAACACAAATTGTGAACCCATTAGCCTTTATTGTCCCCGTCTTATTAGCTGTGGCGTTCCTTACACTGCTCGAACGAAAGGTCCTTGGCTATATACAACTACGCAAAGGGCCTAATATTGTAGGACCATACGGCCTACTTCAACCAATTGCAGACGGCCTCAAGCTATTTATCAAAGAGCCCGTTCGCCCCTCTACTTCCTCCCCTCTATTATTCTTATTTGCCCCAATCTTAGCGCTTACTTTAGCCCTCACACTCTGAGCCCCCCTGCCACTCCCTCACCCCGTTCTAGACCTGAACCTAGGTGTTCTGTTCGTTCTAGCCCTTTCGAGCCTAGCAGTTTATTCTATTCTGGGCTCAGGCTGAGCATCTAATTCAAAATACGCCCTTGTTGGGGCCCTACGTGCAGTCGCCCAAACCATCTCCTACGAGGTCAGCCTTGGCCTAATCCTACTTAGTATCATCATCTTTGCCGGGGGTTTCACACTACATACATTCAACGTTACACAAGAATGTGTTTGGTTAGTACTACCCGCCTGGCCATTAGCCGCAATATGATACATCTCTACCCTCGCAGAAACAAACCGAGCCCCATTCGACCTGACAGAGGGAGAGTCAGAGCTAGTCTCAGGCTTCAACGTAGAGTACGCAGGTGGCCCCTTTGCCCTATTTTTTCTAGCAGAATACTCTAATATTTTACTTATAAACACACTCTCTACGATCCTATTTTTAGGGGCCTCCCATATCCCTTCTTTACCTATATTAACCACCGCAAACCTCATGCTCAAGGCCGCCCTTCTATCGGTCATGTTCCTATGAGTACGAGCGTCTTACCCCCGCTTCCGATACGACCAACTTATACACCTAATCTGGAAAAGCTTCCTCCCCATAACCCTAGCCCTAGTTATTTGACACCTGGCCCTGCCAATCGCATTTGTAGGGCTCCCCCCTCAATTCTAGCCCCGGAGCTGTGCCTGAAACAAAGGGTCACTTTGATAGAGTGAATCATGAGGGATAGAACCCCTCCACCTCCTTAGAGAGTGGGGATTTGAACCCAACCTGAAGAGATCAAAACTCTTTGTGCTTCCAGCTACACTACAATCTAGTAAGATCAGCTAAATAAGCTTTTGGGCCCATACCCCAAACATGTAGGCTAAAATCCTTCTTTTACTAATGAGCCCATATGTCTTAGCCCTCCTATTATTTAGCCTCGGCCTAGGAACCACAATAACCTTCGCAAGCTCCCACTGATTGCTGGCGTGAATTGGGCTAGAAATTAATACCCTTGCAATTATCCCACTAATAGCGCAAAATCACCACCCCCGGGCAGTAGAAGCAACCACCAAATATTTCCTAATCCAAGCTACCGCTGCTGCCGTGTTACTTTTTGCAGGGACAACTAACGCCTGACTCACCGGACAATGGGAAATTCAACAGGACGCCCACCCTCTCCCTGTCGCTATTATCACCCTAGCTCTAGCCCTCAAATTGGGACTCGCCCCCCTTCATTCTTGAGTGCCAGAAGTATTCCAGGGCTTAGACCTAACCACAGGACTAGTTTTGGCAACCTGACAGAAACTGGCCCCCCTCGCCCTGCTCCTTCAGATCCACCCACCAAACTCCTACCTCCTCATTTTATTAGGCCTAACATCTACTCTCATCGGAGGGTGAGGAGGCCTAAACCAAACTCAACTCCGTAAAATCCTCGCCTACTCCTCCACCGCCCAGCTAGGCTGAATGGTCCTAGTATTACAATTTTCCCCCTCTTTAACAACACTCGCTGTGTCAGTATATGTCACCACTACAGCCGCAACATTCCTTACGTTAAAACTAGCTAAAGCCACGAGCATTAATATGCTAGCCATCTCCTGAGCAAAAGCACCCGCCCTCGTTGCTCTTACCCCCCTTGTGCTGCTATCTCTGGCAGGCCTGCCCCCTATGACAGGATTTATGCCCAAATGATTAATCCTCCAAGAGCTTTCTAAACAAGGGCTCGCCCCCACCGCCACCCTAGCAGCACTCACCGCCCTCCTAAGTCTTTACTATTACCTACGAATTACATACACCATAACCCTCACTATGTTCCCAAACAACCTTTCAGGCACACCCCCTTGACGTTTACGAACCCATAAAACCACACTCCCCTTAGCTTGCCTGGCTATCACCACTATTTCTCTGTTACCCCTAACCCCCGCTGCAGTAGCTCTAGTAGCCCTCTAAGGAACTTAGGTTAGCAAAAGACCAAGAGCCTTCAAAGCCCTCAGCGGGGGTGAAAATCCCCCAGTTCCTGATAAGGCTTGCGGGTCACTATCCCACAGCTCCTGTATGCAAAACAGGTACTTTAATTAAGCTAAAGCCTTTCTAGACGAGTAGGCTTCGGTCCTACAAACTTTTAGTTAACAGCTAAACGCCCAAACCAGCGAGCATCCGTCTACCTTTCCCCCGCCTGTGGGGCGGGAAGGCGGGGGAAAGCCCCGGTAGACGGTTAGTCTGCTTCTTCAGATTTGCAATCTGACATGATAAACACTTCAAGGCTTGACAAGAAGAGGGCTCAAACCTCTGTTCATGGGGTTACAATCCAGCGCTTAGCTCAGCCATCTTATCTGTGGCCATCACACGTTGATTTTTCTCTACCAACCATAAAGACATCGGCACCCTCTACTTAATCTTCGGCGCTTGAGCCGGGATAGTGGGCACCGCCCTTAGCCTGCTCATCCGAGCAGAGCTTAGCCAGCCTGGCGCCCTATTGGGGGACGACCAAATTTATAATGTGATTGTTACCGCTCACGCCTTCGTAATAATCTTCTTTATAGTTATACCTATCATAATTGGAGGCTTTGGAAACTGGCTCATCCCCCTGATGATCGGAGCCCCGGATATGGCCTTCCCCCGAATAAACAACGTGAGCTTCTGACTCCTCCCTCCCTCATTCCTCCTATTATTAGCTTCTTCAGGCGTGGAGGCTGGGGCAGGTACGGGATGAACCGTATACCCCCCTCTATCTGGAAACTTAGGCCACGCAGGAGCATCCGTTGATTTAACTATTTTCTCTCTACACTTAGCCGGCATTTCTTCTATTTTAGGAGCAATTAACTTTATCACAACAATTATTAATATGAAACCCCCTGCCATCTCTCAATACCAAACACCCCTCTTTGTGTGAGCCGTCTTAATTACTGCTGTTCTTCTCCTCCTCTCACTTCCTGTACTAGCTGCCGGCATTACTATGCTTCTCACGGACCGTAACCTCAACACCACCTTCTTTGACCCGGCCGGGGGCGGAGACCCCATCCTTTACCAACACCTCTTCTGGTTCTTCGGACACCCCGAAGTCTACATTCTTATCCTCCCCGGATTCGGCATGATCTCCCACATTGTAGCCTACTACGCTGGTAAACAAGAACCTTTCGGCTACATAGGAATAGTCTGAGCTATAATAGCCATCGGGCTCCTCGGGTTTATCGTTTGAGCTCACCACATGTTCACAGTCGGTATAGACGTAGACACACGCGCCTATTTTACATCCGCCACCATAATTATCGCCATCCCCACAGGCGTAAAAGTCTTTAGCTGGTTAGCAACCCTCCACGGAGGAACAATCAAATGGGAAGCCCCCCTTCTGTGAGCCCTAGGATTTATTTTCCTATTCACAGTGGGAGGCCTTACAGGTATTGTACTAGCCAACTCGTCCCTGGACATTGTCCTCCATGACACTTATTACGTAGTAGCACATTTCCATTATGTACTTTCAATAGGGGCCGTTTTCGCTATTGTTGCCGCTTTCGTACACTGGTTCCCTTTATTTTCAGGGTACACCCTACACTCCGTATGAACAAAAATTCATTTCATAGTCATATTCATCGGAGTAAACCTAACCTTCTTCCCCCAACATTTCCTAGGGCTCGCCGGGATACCCCGACGATACTCAGATTACCCAGATGCCTACACCCTGTGAAACACAGTGTCTTCCATCGGATCCCTAGTTTCCCTAGTCGCCGTCATTATATTCCTGTTCATTATCTGAGAAGCTTTCGCTGCTAAACGGGAAGTGGCCTCCGTAGAACTCACCACAACTAACGTAGAATGACTACACGGCTGCCCCCCACCATACCACACATTTGAAGAGCCCGCATTTGTGCAAATTCATCACAACTAACGAGAAAGGGAGGAGTTGAACCCCCATAAATTGGTTTCAAGCCAACCACATGACCGTTCTGTCACTTTCTTAAAGACACTAGTAAAATTTAATTACACGGCCTTGTCAGGGCCAAGTTGTGAGCTAACTCCTCACGTATCTTATTATGGCCTTTCCCTCCCAGCTCGGTTTCCAAGATGCTGCTTCTCCTGTGATAGAAGAACTTCTTCACTTTCATGACCACGCTTTAATAATTGTTTTTATAATTAGCACTCTAGTTCTTTATTTCATCATCGCACTAGTTACTTCTAGCTTAACTAATAAGTTTATTCTAGACTCGCAAGAGGTCGAAATTATATGAACTGTACTTCCAGCAATTATTCTTATTTTAATCGCCCTTCCTTCCCTCCGCATTCTTTATCTTATAGACGAAATTAATGACCCCCACCTAACCATCAAGGCCATAGGACATCAGTGGTACTGAAGCTACGAGTATACTGACTACGAAAGCCTTGAGTTCGACTCTTATATAATCCCTACACAAGACCTAGCCCCCGGACAATTCCGTCTCCTAGAAGCGGACCACCGAATAATCACCCCAGTTGAGTCCCCCATCCGAGTTCTTGTTTCTGCCGAAGACGTCTTACACTCCTGAGCAGTCCCCTCCCTCGGCGTAAAAATAGATGCAGTGCCAGGCCGACTGAACCAGACAGCCTTCATTACATCTCGCCCCGGCGTCTTCTACGGCCAATGCTCAGAAATCTGCGGCGCAAACCACAGCTTTATACCTATCGTAGTTGAAGCAGTCCCGCTCCAACAATTTGAAGACTGATCCACCCTAATACTCCAAGATGCCTCGCTAAGAAGCTAAACTGGGCCTAGCGTTAGCCTTTTAAGCTAAAGATTGGTTACTCCCAACCACCCTTAACGGCATGCCCCAAAATTTCCATGCCAGTTGTTTTGCAATACTTACTCTCAGTCTAATGTTATACTTTAGCACGGGCCACGCCAAAATTATGGGCCACACAACCTCCCCCAAGCCTTCCCCTTGACCAACAAAATTTCTTAGCTGACAAAAATGAACCTGACCATGATCCTAGGCCTCTTTGACCAATTTTTTTCTCCTTACTTACTTGGCGTACCCCTTCTAGCAATTGCTATCGCTGCCCCTTGAGTATTGTTCCCAAAGCCTGCTAATCGCGTAATCCACGGCCGATCCCTCACAGCCCAAAATTCTTTTGTCTTAAACTTTACAAAACAAATTCTTCTCCCCCTAAACGTAGGGGCTCATAAATGAGCGCTACTGCTCACAGTACTAATAATTAATCTAATCACACTAAATCTACTTGGGCTTCTTCCTTACACCTTCACCCCAACCACCCAACTGCCCCTTAACATGGGTTTCGCTATCCCTTTATGGCTAGCTACAGTCGTTATTGGCCTCCGGAACCAGCCAACAATTGCGTTAGGCTACCTCCTCCCAGAAGGCACCCCCACCCCTTTAATCCCCGTCTTAATCATTATTGAAACAATCAGTCTATTTGTCCGACCATTCGCATTAGGCGTCCGGCTAACAGCAAACCTAGCAGCTGGGCACCTCTTGATTCAACTCCTGTCATCCGCTACTCTTTTCTTAATTGATCAAATATGACCAGTAGCAATCCTAACCGGCCTAGTAATAGCTCTCCTTACTCTTCTCGAGTTAGCAGTAGCAGCCATCCAAGCCTACGTATTTGTACTCCTTCTCTCACTTTACCTACAAGAAAACGCCTAAACACTGCCCGGAGCCTCCCCTCCCAACAAATAAATAATGGCCCACCAAGCACACGCATACCACATAGTCGACCCCAGCCCTTGACCGTTAACAGGCGCAATCGCCGCCCTACTCATAACATCAGGCCTAGCAGTCTGATTTCACCAACACTCCACCACTCTCATAACCCTCGGCATAATCTTGCTGATCCTTACAATATACCAGTGGTGGCGAGATATTGTCCGAGAAGGCACCTTTCAAGGACATCACACACCCCCCGTACAAAAAGGCTTGCGATATGGCATAGTCTTGTTTATTACCTCAGAGGTCTTCTTCTTCTTAGGATTTTTTTGGGCCTTTTATCACGCCAGTCTCGCCCCCACCCCTGAGTTAGGAGGCTGCTGACCCCCCACTGGCATTTTCACCCTAGACCCCCTGGAAGTCCCCCTACTTAACACAGCGGTTCTGCTTGCCTCTGGAGTAACAGTTACCTGAGCACACCACAGCATAATAGAAGGTAACCGCAAACAAGCAGTTCACTCCTTGACCCTAACAATTATCCTCGGATTCTATTTCACATTTCTTCAAGCATTAGAATATGTTGACGCCCCCTTTGCAATCAGCGACGGAGTATACGGGGCCACCTTCTTTGTAGCAACGGGGTTCCATGGCCTTCATGTTATTATTGGGTCAACCTTCTTGGCAATTTGCCTTCTCCGCCAAATTAAACATCACTTTACATCTGAGCACCACTTCGGATTCGAAGCCGCCGCCTGATACTGACACTTCGTGGACGTTGTTTGACTATTCCTTTACGTCTCTATCTACTGATGAGGCTCGTAATCTTTATAGTACCAACTAGTACAAGTGACTTCCAATCACCCGGTCTTGGTTAAAGCCCAAGTAAAGATAATGAACTTAGTCATAACCATCCTTGCAATTACTAGTGCCCTCTCTGTTATTCTCGCTGCCGTATCATTTTGCCTCCCTCAAATGTCACCAGACTATGAAAAGCTCTCCCCCTACGAGTGCGGCTTCGACCCCTTAGGATCCGCCCGTCTCCCGTTTTCCCTCCGATTTTTCCTCATCGCTATTCTTTTTCTCCTCTTTGACCTAGAAATTGCACTTCTCCTTCCATTGCCGTGGGGGGATCAGCTAGCCTCCCCCCTTACATCTTTTTCATGAGCAGCCACACTTTTAACTCTCCTCACCCTCGGGCTAATTTACGAGTGGTCACAAGACGGCCTAGAGTGAGCTGAATAGATAATTAGTTTAATAAAAACACTTGGTTTCGGCCCAAAAGCTTAGGGTTTAAGTCCTTAATTGCCTAATGACCCCCGTCCAATTTACCTTCTCTTCAGCATTCATTCTAGGACTAACAGGCCTCGTATTCCATCGAACACACCTCCTATCAGCACTTTTATGTCTTGAAGGCATAATGCTCTCCCTGTATATGGCCTTCTCTATCTGAAGCTTAAGCATGGGGTCCCCCAGCTCCTCTGCTTTACCACTGTTTCTTTTAGCTATTTCAGCTTGTGAAGCAAGCGCAGGTCTTGCCCTTCTAGTGGCCACAGCCCGAACACATGGCACCGACCGCCTACAAAGCCTTAACCTCTTACAATGCTAAAGATCCTTATCCCAACCCTAATGCTAATCCCAACAGCCTGATTTGCTCCCCCCAAGTGGCTCTGACCCTTAACTCTTATGGGTAGCCTGCTCATTGCAGTAACTAGCTTCTCCTGATTTAAAAGCACCTCAGAGGTCGGTTGAACAACCTTAAACTCTTACATAGCCACAGACCCCTTGTCAACCCCCTTGCTTGCACTCACATGCTGGCTTCTACCCCTCATAATTCTTGCAAGCCAACACCACACACATAATGAGCCCCTTAATCGTCAACGAACATATCTCACCCTTCTAATCTCATTACAATTTTTTCTTATCCTAGCCTTCAGCGCCACAGAACTAATCATATTCTATGTAATATTTGAAGCTACGTTACTCCCTACACTAATAATCATCACCCGCTGAGGAAACCAGGCAGAGCGCTTAAACGCAGGGATATACTTCTTATTTTATACACTAGCAAGCTCCCTCCCGCTTCTTGTTGCACTCCTCATTCTCCAGAATACTAGCGGGACACTCTCCCTCCTAACCTTACAGTACATAAGCCCCATAAGCCTAACAACACACGCAGACAAACTATGATGAGTTGGCTGCCTTCTAGCATTTTTAGTAAAAATACCACTTTATGGAGTTCATCTATGACTACCTAAAGCCCATGTTGAAGCCCCCATCGCAGGCTCAATAATTCTTGCTGCCGTACTTCTAAAGCTAGGGGGCTTCGGTATAATGCGAATAATGTTAGTACTAGAGCCCCTCACAAAGGAAATGCTCTACCCTTTTATTGTGTTCGCACTTTGAGGCATTGTAATGGCAGGCTCAATTTGTCTCCGCCAAACAGACCTAAAATCATTAATCGCTTACTCATCAGTCAGCCACATAGGACTTGTAGTAGCCGGCATTCTCGTGCAAACCCCCTGGGGGTTTGCAGGGGCACTAATTCTTATAATTGCCCACGGCCTAACATCCTCCGCCCTTTTCTGCTTAGCAAACACTAACTACGAACGTATCCATAGCCGAAGCATTCTTTTAGCCCGGGGCCTTCACATGGTTTTACCCTTAATAGCCACATGGTGATTCTTCGCTAGCATAGCGAACTTGGCCCTTCCTCCCCTCCCCAACCTTATGGGAGAGCTAATAATCATCACCTCCCTAATTGGCTGGTCCTATTGAACCTTAGCCCTCACAGGAACTGGGATGCTTATCACCGCCAGCTACTCAATGTATATATTTATCACAACCCAACGGGGGCCTCTGCCTAATCACCTAGTTGCCTTAGACCCCTCCCACACTCGAGAACACCTAATTATGGCCCTCCACCTCCTCCCGCTTATTTTACTAATCCTTAACCCCCAACTAATCTCCGGGTGGGTCAACTGTAGGTATCGTTTAAAAAAGACATCAGATTGTGATTCTGAAAATAAGGGTTAAAGCCCCTTTACCCACCGAGAGGGGCTGGTAGCAACGGGGACTGCTAATCTCCGTCTCCTTGGTTGAACTCCGAGGCCCACTCGAACCGCTTCTGAAGGATAACAGCACATCCGTTGGTCTTAGGAACCAAAAACTCTTGGTGCAAATCCAAGCAGTAGCTATGATTACTCCAGCATCAGTTCTAACCACCAGTATAATCATAATAATAGCCCTCTTAGCTTTACCCGTAGTTACTACTTTATTTTCTTCCCCTGTGAAACCATCTTGAGCTACAACACACGTAAAGCCCGCAGTCAAGGCAGCTTTCTTTGTAAGTCTGGTCCCGCTAGTAATTTTTCTCGACTCAGGTTCAGAACAGGTCGTCTCCACATGAACTTTTTCAATTACTACAACGTTTGACGTGAACATAAGCTTTTTATTCGACCACTACGCGCTTATCTTTACCCCCGTAGCTTTAATAGTAACCTGGTCTATTCTAGAATTCGCTACCTGGTATATACACCATGACCCAGATATAAATCGATTCTTTAAATACCTACTAATTTTTCTCATCGCAATAATCACCCTAGTCACAGCCAACAACCTTTTTCAATTTCTCATTGGCTGGGAAGGAGTAGGCATTATGTCCTTTCTTCTTATCGGTTGGTGGTCGGGCCGAGCCGACGCCAATACAGCTGCCCTTCAAGCAATTGTCTATAACCGAATCGGAGATATGGGGCTAATTTTTGCCATCGCCTGAATAGCCACGACCCAAAACTCGTGAGATATAGAACAGATTTTCGTTACAGCAAAGTATATAGACGTAACTCCCCCCGTTTTGGGCTTAATTATTGCCGCTGCTGGCAAATCCGCCCAATTCGGCCTACACCCATGACTCCCTTCCGCTATAGAAGGCCCGACCCCAGTGTCCGCTCTCCTACATTCCAGCACAATGGTGGTAGCCGGTGTTTTCCTTCTTATCCGTATAAGCCCCCTACTCGAAAAAAGCCCAATCGGTCTCACCCTCTGCCTTTGCCTCGGAGCACTAACGGCCGCGTTTACTGCCTGCTGCGCTCTAACCCAAAATGATATCAAAAAAGTTATTGCATTCTCTACATCAAGCCAACTTGGCCTTATAATTGTTACCATCGGCCTCAACCAACCACAACTTGCCTTTCTTCACATCTGCATACATGCATTTTTTAAAGCAATGCTTTTCCTCTGCTCTGGCTCAATTATTCACAGCCTGGGGGGTGAACAAGACATCCGAAAAATGGGAGCCCTTCAACGTCAGACTCCCTGAACCTCTTCATGTTTTACTATCGGTACTTTAGCCCTCACCGGTATACCTTTCCTCGCCGGCTTCTATTCTAAAGATGCTATTATCGAAGCAATAAACACCTCCTACCTTAACACTTGGGCACTAATACTTACCCTTATTGCTACAGCTTTTACAGCCGTTTATAGCACCCGACTAATATATTTCGTAGTTATAGCTCACCCCCGGTCTATAGCTATCTCTCCCATCGAGGAGGTCAACCCTCAAGTTATTAACCCCCTTAAACGACTCGCATGGGGAAGTATCCTCGCAGGCCTATGTATTACCTTAAGTGTAACCCCCCTTAAAACCCCCGTGATATCTATGCCCCCTGTCCTTAAACTAGCCGCCCTCATCGTCACAATCCTAGGACTCCTTATTGCAATATGACTAATCACCCCCTCCGGCGCACGCACCCAAACCACCCTTTCCCACACCCTCCACCGCTTCACTAGCATACTAGGGTTTTACCCCACCCTCGTCCACCGAGCCGCCCCCAAACTGTCCTTATCATTAGGCCAAACAGCCGCTGACCAAGCAATTGACCAAAACTGACTAGAAAAAATCGGCCCTAAAGCTACCGCAACTCTCAACAAGCCTCTTATTACCACCACAAGCAACATACAACAAGGCCGCATAAAAACACACCTCATCCTCTTTATATTAAGCCTCGCCCTTATATTCGCAACAATTACCTACTACAGGAATAAATAAATAAAAAACACCGGGGTCTGCCCCACAACACCCCCTACAGGCCTGCCTAGAGCCCTCCCATAGCTCACAGCACACGGACCCGCCCGTAACTCTAATGGCAAGCCTACGAAAAACACATCCCCTCCTAAAAATCGCTAACGACGCCCTCGTTGACCTCCCCGCCCCCTCAAACATCTCAGTGTGATGGAACTTCGGCTCCCTCCTAGGATTATGCTTAATCGCCCAAATCCTAACAGGTCTATTTTTAGCCATGCACTACACCGCCGACATCAACACCGCCTTCTCGTCCGTGGCCCATATTACCCGAGATGTTAATTACGGGTGATTAATCCGAGACATACACGCCAACGGCGCATCTTTCTTCTTTATCTGTATTTATATGCACATCGGCCGAGGCCTCTACTACGGCTCCTACCTCTACAAAGAGACCTGAAACGTCGGGGTAGTTCTTCTACTTCTTGTTATAATGACTGCTTTCGTCGGATACGTCCTCCCCTGGGGTCAAATATCATTTTGAGGCGCAACTGTAATCACCAATCTTCTTTCAGCAGTGCCCTACGTGGGTAACGCCCTCGTACAATGAATCTGAGGGGGCTTCTCAGTAGACAACGCTACCCTCACCCGTTTCTTTGCCTTCCATTTCCTTTTCCCCTTCGTAATTGCAGGCGCTACTATAGTGCACCTATTGTTTCTCCATCAAACAGGGTCAAATAACCCCTTGGGGCTTAATTCAGCTGGTGACAAAATCCCCTTTCACCCGTACTTTTCTTACAAAGACCTTTTAGGCTTCGTAGCTCTCCTAGTTGCACTCGCCACAATCGCACTTTTTACCCCAAACCTTCTGGGAGACCCAGACAATTTCACCCCTGCTAACCCCCTTGTGACTCCACCTCACATCAAGCCTGAGTGATACTTCTTGTTTGCTTACGCAATCTTACGCTCAATCCCCGACAAACTGGGAGGTGTACTAGCCCTCCTTGCCTCTATTCTAGTACTACTAGTTGTCCCTTTTCTACATACATGTAAACTACGCAGCCTAACTTTTCGCCCTCTCTCCCAGCTCCTCTTCTGGACCCTCGTCGCAAACGTCGCTATTCTTACCTGAATCGGGGGTATGCCCGTCGAAGATCCCTACATCATTATTGGACAAATCGCATCCGCCTCATACTTCTCTATTTTCCTCATCTTCTTCCCCCTTGCAGGCTGACTAGAAAACAAGGCCCTAGGCTTAATATGCATTAGTAGCTCAGCGCCAGAGCGCCGGTCTTGTAAACCGGAGGCCGGAGGTTAAACCCCACCCTACCGCTAAAACAACATTTACCCCCCCCCCCTCATTCTCCCGAGGAAAGCCCTACACTTTTTGAAACCTTTTTGTAACCACCCTCGGTTTTTAACACGCCATTTACTCTCCCGAAGAAAGCCCTACACTTTTTGAAACCTTTTTGTAACCACCCTCGGTTTTTAACACGCCATTTACTCTCCCGAAGAAAGCCCTACACTTTTTAAAACCACCCTCGGTTTTTAACACGCCCCTTTTAATTGACCGCACCGTCCCCCGGCTACTACCCCGGGATACCTCCAAGGCAACATAAAGGGCCACCAACAACACCCACGCACAAATAACTAAACATATGCCCCCACTCCCATATGCTTCTGACACTCCCTCAGTCTCCCCTTGCACTACATTTATCTCTGCTTCCTCCCCCACAAATCATCAAAACAGTGGGGCCTCCGCGGTTCCCTGGAATACAGCTGCCCCAAACACCACCCCGAGATACCCCACTATAGCTTTAAGAACAGACCCCTCAGTCAGCCCTGTCGGGTGACTCTCCGCACATAACGCTGCTGAATAAGCAAACACAACCAATATCCCCCCAAGATAGATTAAGAATAAAACTAAGCATAAAAAAGTACCTCCTACACACATGATAAACCCACACCCCGCTGCTGCGACTATAACGACCCCCAGTGCTGCATAAAAGGGAGAGGGATTAGCGGCAACCACCACTATCCCCACCACCACGCCCAACATAAGTAAATACCCACAGTATAACATAATTCTTGCCAGGACTTTAACCAGAACTAAAGACATGAAAAGCCATCGTTGTTATTCAACTACAAGAACCCTAAGCACCCCAAACACATTAATAGCCCCCCCCCCATCAAAGAGAGGAGATTCTAACTCCCACCGCTAACTCCCAAAGCTAGGATTCTGAACTAAACTACTCTATGTCCCTTATGTACATACTCGACGAATGTATGTATTATCAGCATTCATCTATATTAAACATTTAATGGACATTCCTGGGCAATATTTGATTTATTAACAATAATTGTTTTCCAACAAACATATATCAAAATTAACAGAAGTATACATTAAGCATAAAATAAGACTCCATTGACCTAATTTAAGAACAGACGAATATTAAGATTTAATACTTTAAATCATAAGTTAAGTTATACGTTTATTTAGCATCTGGTCAATTCTCACATTTTAAGCGCAGTAAGAGCCGACCTACAAGCACATATCTTAAGGTCAACGGTTATTGAGGGTGAGGGACAACTAACGTAGGGTAACACACTGTGAATTATTCCTGGCATTTGGCTCCTACTTCAGGAACAATTGGTGGTATCATTCCCCTCACGTTCACTAACGCTTACATATGTCATGGTTTCGACAGCGAGCTACTCGTTACCCAGCAAGCCGGGCGTTCACTCCAGCGAGCCAGGGGTTCTTTTTTTTTTTTTCTTTTCATTTGGCTTTTCAGAGTGCGCACGGGCCTAACAAACAAGGGCGAGCATATTGTAGTTGCGTTGAAAATTTGTATGCGCCATATAAAGACTCCTCCTCCTTTTTTTTGTTTTTTTTTTTATAAAGCATAAAGGGTCGTAAAATCTTACCTAAATTTAAGGTCATAAATTATGGGTGTTTTTCCTCGGGGAAACCCCCCCCCCCCCACTCCCCAAAGGTCCCTGTCAACAGAGAAACTTATTAGGCCAGAAGAACCCAAGAAATCACTACCACATGCTTCCTCGCACCACTTTTTATCTGGCCTTTGACCTTTTTACTCTCCCTTCATTACCCAAAACACTTTTGTTTATTATGAACCCGGTGCCTACGCGGCACACAAGTTTAGGCCCCCCGGGGGGGGGGGGGGGTTGGACTTACGTACGGCACACCCTCACAGCTCTCAACAACACACCTCCCGCCTGAGCCCCAGCCCTCACCAACACGCCCCTTTTAATTGACCGCACCGTCCCCCGGCTACTACCCCGGGATACCTCCAAGGCAACATAAAGGGCCACCAACAACACCCACGCACAAATAACTAAACATATGCCCCCACTCCCATATGCTTCTGACACTCCCTCAGTCTCCCCTTGCACTACATTTATCTCTGCTTCCTCCCCCACAAATCATCAAAACAGTGGGGCCTCCGCGGTTCCCTGAAATACAGCTGCCCCAAACACCACCCCGAGATACCCCACTATAGCTTTAAGAACAGACCCCTCAGTCAGCCCTGTCGGGTGACTCTCCGCACATAACGCTGCTGAATAAGCAAACACAACCAATATCCCCCCAAGATAGATTAAGAATAAAACTAAGCATAAAAAAGTACCTCCTACACACATGATAAACCCACACCCCGCTGCTGCGACTATAACGACCCCCAGTGCTGCATAAAAGGGAGAGGGATTAGCGGCAACCACCACTATCCCCACCACCACGCCCAACATAAGTAAATACCCACAGTATAACATAATTCTTGCCAGGACTTTAACCAGAACTAAAGACATGAAAAGCCATCGTTGTTATTCAACTACAAGAACCCTAAGCACCCCAAACACATTAATAGCCCCCCCCCCCATCAAAGAGAGGAGATTCTAACTCCCACCGCTAACTCCCAAAGCTAGGATTCTGAACTAAACTACTCTATGTCCCTTATGTACATACTCGACGAATGTATGTATTATCAGCATTCATCTATATTAAACATTTAATGGACATTCCTGGGCAATATTTGATTTATTAACAATAATTGTTTTCCAACAAACATATATCAAAATTAACAGAAGTATACATTAAGCATAAAATAAGACTCCATTGACCTAATTTAAGAACAGACGAATATTAAGATTTAATACTTTAAATCATAAGTTAAGTTATACGTTTATTTAGCATCTGGTCAATTCTCACATTTTAAGCGCAGTAAGAACCGACCTACAAGCACATATCTTAAGGTCAACGGTTATTGAGGGTGAGGGACAACTAACGTAGGGTAACACACTGTGAATTATTCCTGGCATTTGGCTCCTACTTCAGGAACAATTGGTGGTATCATTCCCCTCACGTTCACTAACGCTTACATATGTCATGGTTTCGACAGCGAGCTACTCGTTACCCAGCAAGCCGGGCGTTCACTCCAGCGAGCCAGGGGTTCTCTTTTTTTTTTCTTTTCATTTGGCTTTTCAGAGGGGGCACGGGCCTAACAAACAAGGGCGAGCATATTGTAGTTGCGTTGAAAATTTGTATGCGCCATATAAAGACTCCTCCTCCTTTTTTTTGTTTTTTTTTTTTATAAAGCATAAAGGGTCGTAAAATCTTACCTAAATTTAAGGTCATAAATTATGGGTGTTTTTCCTCGGGGAAACCCCCCCCCCCCCTGCTTCCCTAAAACCACTGTTGGCTAAAAAACTTACTAAGACAAAGAAGCCCAAGAGATCACTAGCGCATGCTCCCCCCCCACCACTTTTTATCTCGCCATTGACCTTTTTACTTCCCCTCTACCACCCGCAAACACTTTTGTTTATTATGTGCCTGGACCCCTTTATAGTGATACAAATTTACACCCCCAACTTAAAAAACCCCCCCCCGCCCCAGGAGAAAAGGGGATGTTTAAAAGCCTCCCAAAATTTATGCATGTATACGCACATCTGAACGCATACAACTACCCACGGTTGATGCGCCACGGACACCAGTCAACCGTTCATTAGTGCCCCCCCCCCCAGAAAATTAAAGCCCCAAACCACGTGTGGCACA